AAGTCATAGTGGGGGAAATTAAGTTAATGTCTGTTGAGGGGTGGATGGATTTATATTAAATGTAATATTAAGTTATTTAGGGGACGGTGTTTATTTTATAGGTAATTTATGTAAATGAATTTGTTTGTGTGTATCAGAAATATGAGGGGAAATATTAGTATTTGAGTGATTTTATGAGAATACTTATTTCTGTATATTAGAAATATGAGGGGAAATATTAGTATTTGAGTGATCTTATGAGAATACTTATTTCTGTATATTAGAAATATGAGGGGAAATATTAGTATTAGTGATCTTATGAGAATACTTATTTCTGTATATTAGAAATATGAGGGGAAATACTAGTATTTGTAAATGATTTTTATGGGAGTGGGTTTATTTTTGTATATTAGAAATATAAGGGGAAATATTAGTATTTGTGAGTGATTTTATGGGAATGGGTTTATTTCTGTATATTAGAGATATAAGGGGAAATATTTGTGGTTTAAGGGCGGGTTATGTGTAAATATACTTGGATTTGTATATTAGAAATGAGGGGGAAAATTAAATGCATGTGTGTGTGAATATGGATTTGAATTTTTTAATTTTTGCGTTTGGACGATTTTTTGGGTGTGCATTTGTGCGTACACTATAAGTCCGTTTTTAGAGGCCCATTCCACTTCTTATGATAGGCATGTCAGGACAAAAAGTGGCTTTTTTGTAAAAAAATCGCATTTTTGTCCTGGGGACGGTAATATTCATTTTTTTTAATTTCTCCACTCGCATACCAGACTAACATTTTTTTTGTCCCATAATTGCTGAGATTGAAAAAAAATTTTTTTAATAGATAATTTTTTTTTAGCGTCTCGCATACGAAAAGTACGCTTCGGCCCTCGTTTTTGGGGTTTTTCGAGGAATCAGCCAAGTGTGCGTAAGGGGGAGGGGGGTTTTTCTCCAAAAAATTTTAAAGCCCTTTTTTCAAATTATCTCCTTCTCCAAATCGGCCTGGACAGTACCTTAATTCCTTCTAACTCCATTTATCTACAATTTGTCGAAGTTTAGTTCTTTTAAGAAATTTAATATGTCTTTTTTAAACTTAATGTTAAATTCTCCGAAAAGGATATTGGTTATAGGTTTCACCTATTAGCCTGACTTTGATTTTCTTAGGTAGTCTTCGAATGAATCACCGGCGAGCAAGTGTAGCGAGGTAAATAATTTAAGTGTCGAGGTCATTACCGATATAACTGAGAGTGCCGGACGCAACCGATGCTAATGCCTAGACAGGCCCCCCAGAGGGGGGCCAAAAAAAGAAAACTAAAAGGCAAAGGAAAGATAGTTTCTCCCCCGGTCCGTCGTGTAGCGTAGGTGAGGGTACAGAGTCTTTAGATTTCTGTACGCGGAACGCGTACTTGAAATATAAAGGCTCACCCGAGACGTAACGCGGAACAGGAGCCGGTTAGGGGTGAGATGCCTTACAAGGGAGCTAGACCAGATAAAGTGCCAACTAGCCGCGGTTACGGGTGAGATGCCTTACAAGGGTGCCTAATGTCACTGGGACAGTCACTGAGTGCTATAGACGTAGAGTCAGCAATCAAAGTCCGAGAGGTGAGACAAAGTTGCGCCGTGAGGAAAGATCCATAGTCAAGGTTACGGAACCAGATGTTATGCAGATAATAGTATTATGCACGATTAAGGATATAATGTTATGAAACATTTTAGTGCCAAGAGATGGTTGTAAAGGAAAAGAGTGTTTTGTAATAGTTTCTATTACAAAACACGATATGATATTGACTATTATCTAAACAATTAATCTTATTAATAGGACGATAGTGGATTATGCAAAGATGGGATGTATTATATATGTTTTATTGTATATTCTTGTGGATTAATAATTTAATAGTTATGGAAATAGTTGATTATCTGTTAATGTTGATTAATAATTGGTTGAATATGAATCGATATTATTACGAACAAAACCTGTAATCTTGATGAGATGTAATCCCTTATGTTTTGTGATGTCCTATAATAAACTGTGGGGATGTTTAAGTTTTAAGAGGTAAATCAAATTAATGTTCCCTATAATATGTAATGAAATAGTATATTATAAATTAATGAGGATTAAACATAGTATGTAATGATAATAGGGGAATATAGATTAATGATGATTAAACATAGTATGTGATGATAATAGTGGCATATAAATTAATGGTGATTAAGCATAGTAAGTCTATGTAATTTTGCATTTTATGTGTTTATGTATGTTATACATAGTATGTGGTCTGACCAACTCGCGAAAAATGGGCTCGATCATTTTAGGTTTTTTTTTCTCAGGAAGTAGTTTAACTTAAAATCTTGGCTTTGGGAGCCAAGGATAAGGGTTTGGCCCCCTTTTTCCTGAAGTTTTGCCCTAGAGGGGATTTTCACCTCTGATCTTCGGTTTACAAGACCGATGCCTTGATATTAGGCTACTAGGGCAGTTTTTAAAGGTTTAACATTTTGTTTTCTCATCATCCGGCGATTGGGAATAAGATGAGGAAGAAGGAGAAGTAGGTGATTGAGGCGATTTGACCAATAATGATGAATGGTTGTTCTACGGGTTGGCCGCCGATTCATGTTAGGATAATTGTGTTTGCCACTAAGAGTCAGAATAAGAGTTGTGTAATTGGACGGAAGGTGAGGCTTCGTTGTTTGGAGGTGTGAAGAATGGGGATTAGTAGTAGGATAAAGATTGAGAAGGCGAGGGCTAGGACTCCTCCTAGTTTATTGGGGATGGAGCGTAGAATAGCGTAGGCAAATAAGAAGTACCACTCTGGTTTAATATGGGGAGGTGTGACGAGGGGGTTGGCTGGGATAAAGTTTTCTGTATCTCCTAGGAGGTTTGGTGTAAATAAGGCAAGTAGAGTTAGTAGTATTAGAAGGATGAAGAAGCCCACTAGATCTTTATATGTATAATAAGGATGAAACGGGATTTTGTCTATGTTGGATGAGAGTCCGGTTGGGTTGTTAGAACCTGTTTCATGAAGGAAGAGAAGGTGAATTATAGTAAGAGCTGCAATTACAAAGGGAAATAGAAAGTGAAATGTGAAAAATCGAGTTAGTGTTGCATTGTCAATTGAGAAGCCTCCTCAGATTCACTGAACTAATATGTCTCCAATATAGGGGAGGGCTGATAGTAAGTTGGTAATAACGGTTGCCCCTCAGAATGATATTTGTCCTCATGGAAGAACATAGCCTACAAATGCGGTGGCTATTAGTAACACTAGGATAATTACTCCGATGTTTCAGGTTTCTTTATTGAGGTAGGAGCCATAGTAAAGTCCTCGAGCAATATGGAGGTAAACACAGATGAAGAATATTGAGGCGCCGTTGGCGTGAATATTGCGGATTAGTCAACCGTAGTTAACGTCTCGGCAGATATGGGCAACTGAGGAGAATGCTGATGAGATGTCTGCGGTGTAGTGTATAGCTAGGAATAGGCCTGTAAGGATTTGGATAATTAGGCAGAGGCCTAGTAGGGAACCAAAATTTCATCAGGTGGAGATATTGGTTGGAGCTGGTAGATCAATTAGTGAGTTGTTGATAATTTTGAATAGGGGATGTGTTTTACGGATGTTTGTGGCCATTAAGTGTTCCTGTAGTTTAATAACAACGGTAGTTTTTCAGATTAAAGGTCTTAGTTAAAGTCTAAGTGGGAATGATGACATATGTAATGTTGATTTTAATGTTAAGTTTTGTTTTAGGTTTAGTAGCTGTAGCGTCAAATCCTTCACCTTATTTCGCTGCATTAGGGTTAGTGGTGTCTGCTGGGGTAGGTTGTGGATTATTGGTGGGGTATGGTAGTTCTTTTTTATCTTTAGTTTTGTTTTTGATTTATTTAGGTGGTATAATAGTTGTGTTTGCGTATACGGCAGCTTTAGCTGCTGAGCCTTATCCTGAATCGTGGGGTGATTGATCAGTTTTGATGTATGTGGTAGGGTATTTTGGCATACTTTTTTGGGTGGGAGTTAATTTTGTGGTTGATTGAAGCTGAGGGGGTTGAATAGGTGGTGGGGAGTCTATGGGAATAAATATAGTTCGTGATGATTTTAGTGGGGTGGCTTTATTATATTCTTGTGGAGGTGGAGTATTAATTTTGGGGGGTTGAATATTATTTTTAACTTTGTTTGTAGTGTTGGAGTTAACTCGGGGAATGTCTTGAGGAGCTTTGCGTACGGTTTAGTAATTTAATAGTATAGGGTTAATGTAATTGACAGAATAAGGGTTAGGAGGGATAAGATTATGTATGTTTTGATGAACCCTTGTTGTGGGGAGGTTGATAGTTTAATTATTGATGTTTGTTGAATGATTGGGCTTTTTGGGCCAATTTTTTCATTTCATGAGAGGTCAATTATTTGGGTTGAAATAGTTTGGGCTCAGGTCAGGTTAAGTTTTGGGAGAAGTCGATGTATGATTGGAGGGAAGTACCCAAGTATGTTGGAGAAATTATGGGTAAGTAAATTAGGGTGGGTTTTGAGTTGTGTAGAGGTTAAGTTAGCTAATTCTAGGGCTAGAATAAAACCAGTAATGGTAACTAGGAGGGCGGAGAGTTTAAGTAGTGGGGATATAGTTATAATTTGTGTTTTTGTGGGTGGTACATTGGATACAATAATTAGTCCGGCTAGGATACTTCCATAGGCTAGACGTTTAATTGGGTTAATGAGTAAGGGGTTGTTTTCATTAATTGGTGAAAGAGATGGGAATCGTGGGTATTTTATAAGTGAGAAAAATACTAGGCGTAAGCTATAGATGGCGGTAAAGGATGTAGCTAGTAGGGTTAAGGTTAGGGCTCAGGCGTTTAGGTATGATGTGTTTATTGCTTCAATAATAGCATCTTTTGAAAAGAATCCTGATAGGAATGGTATGCCGGTTAGGGCTAGGCTACCAACTGTGAGGGTTGATGAGGTGAAGGGAAGGAGTTTATGTATTCCTCCTATTTTTCGGATATCTTGTTCGTCGTTGAGGCTGTGAATAATAGAGCCTGAGCACAAGAATAATATTGCTTTGAAGAAGGCGTGTGTGCAGATATGAAGGAAGGCTAGTTGGGGTTGGTTGAGTCCAATAGTAACTATTATCAGGCCTAATTGGCTTGATGTGGAAAAGGCAATAATTTTTTTGATGTCATTTTGGGTTAATGCGCAGGTAGCTGTAAATAGTGTGGTTAGTGCACCTAAACATAGGCAGAGTGAGAGGATTAATTGATTATTGTGGATTAAGGGGTGTAGGCGGATAAGTAAAAAAATTCCTGCGACTACTATAGTACTTGAGTGGAGTAGGGCAGAGACTGGTGTGGGACCTTCTATGGCAGCTGGAAGTCATGGGTGAAGGCCAAATTGGGCCGATTTTCCAGCTGCTGCTAAGACTAATCCTAGCAGGGGAAGGGTTAGGTTTATGTCTTTTGAGAGAAAGAAGAGTTGTTGAATTTCTCATGAGTTAAGGTTTATGGCTAGTCATGCTATGGCCATAATTAGACCGATATCTCCAATGCGATTGTAGATAACGGCTTGTAGAGCAGCTGTATTTGCGTCGGTTCGGCTCAATCATCAGCCAATTAGGAGGAAGGATATAATACCAACACCTTCTCAGCCAATGAATAATTGGAAGAGGTTATTTGCTGTAATAAGAATAAGTATTGTAATTAGGAATAGGAGGAGATATTTAAAGAATTTGTTGAGATTAGGGTCCGAGTATATGTATCATAGGGCAAACTCTAGGATGGATCAAGTGACGTAGAGGGCTACAGGAGTAAAAATGATGGAGTATAAGTCAAATTTGAAGCTCATGTTAATGTCAATGGTTTCAAGGTTTATTCAGTTTCAGTTAGTTGTAATGGATTCTAGGCCTTGGTCTAGGAAAATAAAAAGTGGGATAAGGCTAATAAAGAAAGATAGTTTTACGGCTGTTTTGACATGGGTCGAGGATCAGGAGGGATTTAGGGGTATTTTGGTAGGAGTTATGGATGAGATTAATGGGTATAATAGGGTAAGGAAAATTAATAGGAATGATGTGTTGAAGATAAGCGGGTTCATAGCTTCAGCTTGGAGTTGCACCAAGAGTTTTTGGTTCCTAAGACCAATAGATAACTATTATCTTTCTAAAGCTTTAAGAAAACCATGGATTTGAACCATGGATGAAGAAATTAGCAGTTTCTCTTGTCCCAGACTTCTCTTAGGTAATTAAAGGGGATTTAACCCTTATTTTTAGAACCACAATCTAATGTTTTTGTTAAACTATAGTTACAGGATGTTCAGGATAGGATAAGTTCTGGTTTAGAAATGAGGAGGAGTGTTGGGATTAGGTGAAGGTAAATTAGGAGGTGTTCACGTGAATGGGATGAATTTATGAGTGTGAGATGATGAGGAATGGGACCTCGTTGAGTTATAATAAATATATAAAGGGAGTATGAGGCGGTTAATAAAACTCCTAATCCTGTAATAATAATAGTTCATTGGGATCACTTAAAAAGGGATGAGATGATGAGTAGTTCGCCTATTAGGTTAGGAGATGGGGGTAGGGCTAGATTTGCTAGGTTGGTGATAAATCATGAGGTTGCTATTAGTGGAAGAATAATTTGTATACCTCGGGTGATGAGTAGTGTTCGGGTATGTGTTCGTTCGTAGTTAGTATTAGCTAAACAGAAGAGGGTAGATGAAATGAGGCCGTGGGCGATTATTAGAGCGGTTGCTCCTGCAAAACTCCATGGTGTTTGGATAAGGACTGCTGCTGCTACTAGGCCCATATGACTTACTGATGAGTAAGCGATCAGGGATTTTAGATCTGTTTGACGAAGGCAGGTAGAGCTTGTTATGATAATTCCTCAGAGAGCTAGGATTAGGAATGGAAATGCTATTTCTTTTGTAAGAGGGTTGAGAATTGGAATAATTCGTATTATTCCATAACCCCCTAGTTTTAGTAGGATTGCGGCTAGGATTATGGAGCCGGCGATGGGAGCTTCAACATGGGCTTTAGGTAGTCACAGGTGTACTCCGTAAAGAGGTATTTTTACTAAGAAGGCGATTAGGCATGCAGTTCATCAGAATTTATTTGTCCATGAATTGGGATTTAGGAGTTGGGGGAATTGTAGGGTTAATATGGAGAGTGAGCCTAGATCGTTTTGTAGAGTAAGGAGGGCGATGAGGAGGGGTATTGAGCCAATAAGTGTGTAGAATAGGAAGTAAGTTCCTGCGTTCAATCGTTCAGTTTGATTACCCCAGCGAGTAATAATGATGAGGGTTGGGATAAGGGTTGCTTCAAATATAATATAAAATAGGATTATTTCGGTGGCGCTGAAGGCTATAATTAGGAGAAGTTGTAAAGTAATGAGAAGGTTAATATAAATGCGTTGTCGAGTGTGTGGCTCATTGTTGAGGTGATTTTGGCTAGCGATTAATATTAAGGGTAGAAGTCAGCAGGTTAAGACAAGTAGTGGGGATGATAGGGGGTCGACTCCTAGGTGTGAATTTGAGAAGTCTCAGCCAATTTCTGTATCTCATTTAAATCAGTATAGGCTGGTAAATGCGATGAGGAGGCTGTGGGTAATTGATGCGGTTCATAATCATTTTTTATTAATCAACCATGAGGTTGGATAAAGTATAATTGTGGTGATAATGAGTTTTAACATTGTAAGAGGTTAAGATTTTTTAATGTATCTGAGCCATGTGTGCGGGTAGTAGCTACTAGTAGGGCTAAACCTGAGCTTGCTTCGCAAGCTGAGAATGTTAGTAAAATTATAGGTGCGAGGGAGGAAATGGGGGAAGTTATTGTTATTGATCAGAGGGAGATGGCGATGAATAGGGATAATATTATGCCTTCTAAGCAGATAAGAGCTGATAAAATATGAGAGCGGTTTAGGGCTAGGCCTACAAGGCTTAGGGCAAAGGCAGAAGAGAAGGTAAAATGGATAGGGGACATAAGATGCTTATGGGTTTTAACCATAATTAATTGAGCCGAAATCAATGGTCTTAATTTTGGACTAAGCATCTATTCTGCTCATTCTAGTCCTCCTTGAAGTCATTCATAAATTAAACCCAAGGTTAGAAGTAATAAGATAGCTGATGCTCATAGGGAAGTGATGAGGGGAGAGTCAAGTTGATCGCCTCATGGTAATGGTAAGAGGAGAGCAATTTCTAGGTCAAATAGTAGGAAGAGGATAGCGATTAGGAAGAATCGGAGCGAGAAGGGTAAGCGTGCTGTTCCGAGTGGATCAAAACCACATTCATATGGAGATATTTTTTCGTTGTCTGGGTTTAGGGTTGGTAATCAGAAGGCCAGTGTTGCTAAAATTAGGGAGATGAGGGCCGTGAGGGCGGCAGTAAATGTGATGAGGTTCATTACTTTTCCTTGGAGTTTAACCAAGATTAAATGATTGGAAGTCATTTGTACTAGTTATACTAGAAAAGTAATTGTTTATGAACCTCATCAGTAGATTGATACATAAAGGAAGAGTCAGACTACGTCGACGAAATGTCAGTATCATGCAGCAGCTTCAAAGCCAAAATGATGTTGAGATGTGAAGTGGTACTGAATTTGTCGTAGTAGGCAGACCAATAGGAATGAAGAACCAATAATTACGTGAAGGCCGTGGAAGCCTGTGGCAACGAAGAAAGTAGTGCCGTAAATACCATCGGCGATAGTGAAGGGGGCTTCATAATATTCTATAGCTTGGAGTGCGGTGAAATAAATTCCTAAAATAATTGTGAGGGTGAGGGCTTGGATAGCTTCTTTTCGGTTTCCTTCCATGATGCTGTGGTGGGCTCAAGTAACTGTTACTCCAGAGGCAAGTAGGACAGCAGTGTTAAGGAGAGGTACTTCAAATGGGTCTAATGGATTAATTCCTGTGGGTGGTCAGCAGCCGCCAAGTTCTGGGGTTGGGGCAAGGCTTGAGTGGTAAAAGGCTCAGAAAAATCCAATGAAGAAGAAGACTTCTGATGTAATAAAGAGAATTATTCCGTATCGTAATCCTTTTTGGACTGGTTGAGTATGATGGCCTTGGAATGTTCCTTCTCGGATAATGTCTCGTCATCATTGAACTATAGTTAAGATGAGTAATAGGAGGCCTAGGTAAAGTAAAGATAAAGTGTGAAAGTGGAATCAGATGGCGAGGCCAGAGGTCATAAGGAGGGCTGCTACTGCCCCTGTAAGGGGTCATGGGCTTGGGTCGACTATGTGATAGGGGTGTGCTTGATGGGCCATTAAACGTTTTCTTGTAAGTAGAGGCTGAGTAGGAGGACGAAGACATAGGCTTGAATTATTGCTACGGCGACTTCTAGGATCGTGAGGAGAAACAGGATAAGTGAGGTAAGGAGTGCGATTGATGGTATGATAGAAATTAGTACGAAAGCTGCGGTTGCAATTAGTTGTATAAGGAGATGACCTGCTGTAAGGTTAGCTGTTAATCGGACTGCTAGGGCCAGGGGGCGAATAAATAAACTAATAGTTTCGATAATAATTAGGATTGGGACTAGTAGGGTTGGTGTTCCTTCTGGTAAGAAGTGGCCTAGGGCCACTGTTGGTTGATTGAGCATGCCAATTAGAACGGTGGTTAATCAGAGGGGGAGGGCAAATGCCATGTTTAATGAAAGCTGGGTTGTAGGGGTAAAGGTATATGGGAGTAGGCCTAAGAGGTTGATGGTGATTAAAAATAATATAAGTGCTGTGAGGATTGAGGCTCATTTATGTCCTCCAAAGTTTAGTGGTTGTATGAGTTGGTAGGTAAATCGGTTAATGAATCATGTTTGTAGGGTTAATAAACGGTTATTTAGTCATCGTTTGGATGGTGTTGGGAAAATAAATCATGGGGTTATAATTGCTAGAGCAATTAATGGAAACCCTAGTAGTGATGGGCTTAAGAATTGATCAAAAAAGTTTAGGCTCATGGTCAGCTTCAGGGTGTTGGTTGAGGTTTTTGTGTGCTTTTTGTAGTTGGGTTGTTGTTAAGTAGATAAGATATTACTTTGCTTGGCATAATAATTAGAAAAAATAACCATGCGAACAGGAAAATTATAAATCATGGACTTGGGTTGAGTTGTGGCATGTCATTAAGGGTGGTTGGGAGTCACCAATTGTTAGCTTAAAAGGCTAATGCTAGACCCAGTTTAGCTTCTTAATGAAAGTTCTTCAAGTATTAGTAAGGATCAGTTCTCGAAGTGTTCTAATGGGACTGCTTCAACTACGATAGGCATAAAGCTGTGGTTGGCTCCGCAGATTTCGGAACATTGTCCATAGAAAATTCCTGGACGAGAGATGATAAAGGCTGTTTGGTTTAGGCGTCCTGGTACTGCGTCAATTTTTACTCCGAGGGCTGGGACTGTTCATGCGTGGAGGACATCTTCTGCGGTAACTAAAACTCGGATTGGGGATTGTATTGGGACTACTATGCGATGGTCTGTTTCTAGAAGGCGGAATTGTCCTGGGGAGAGGTCTTCTGTCTGGATTATATAAGAGTCGAATTCTAGGTTTTGATAGTCTGTATACTCATAACTTCAGTATCATTGATGGCCCAGGGCTTTAATTGTAATATGAGGGTCACTAAGTTCGTCTATAAGGTATAGGATTCGTAGGGATGGTAAGGCAATAAGAATTAGGATAAGTGCTGGAACAATAGTCCAAATAATTTCAATTTCTTGTGAGTCTAAAATATATTTATTAGTTAATTTAGTTGAAACTGTTGTTACAATAACATAGAGAACTAATGAACTGATAAGAAATACAATTATAAGAGTATGGTCGTGGAAGTAGAGTAACTCTTCCATAACAGGGGAGGCTGCGTCTTGAAAACCTAGTTGTGATGGATATGCCATGTTTAAGATTCGTGGGGTTTAAACTCACGATTTTGCTCTGACAAAGCAATGTAATATAATTTTACTAGAATCTCAAGAAAGTGACAGAGTGGTTATGTGGTTGGCTTGAAACCAATTGATGGGGGTTCAATTCCTTCCTTTCTTGATTAATAATTATAGGGGTGTTGGACTTGAACGAATGCGGGTTCTTCATAGGTGTGGTAGGGAGGGGGACATCCATGTAGTCATTCCACGTTTGTGTGGGGTAGTTCAATGTATAGGATCTCACGTTTTGATGCGAATGCTTCTCATAGAATAAATGCTATAATGATTACGGCTACTAATGAGATTAGAGAGCCAATAGATGAAATTACATTTCAGAATGTGTAGGCGTCTGGGTAGTCGGAATATCGTCGTGGTATTCCAGCTAGGCCTAGAAAATGTTGTGGGAAGAATGTTATATTAACTCCTACAAATATAACTAAAAATTGTGTTTTTGTTCAAGCGGAGTGTAAGGTGTAGCCCGTAATAAGAGGGAATCAATGGACGAAGCCTGCCATAATAGCGAATACTGCTCCTATAGATAGGACATAATGGAAGTGGGCTACTACGTAGTAAGTGTCGTGAAGAACAATATCTAATGATGAATTGGCCAGTACAATGCCAGTTAAGCCTCCAACGGTGAATAGGAAAATAAAGCCTAGGGCTCAAAGGAGGGGTGTTTCTCATTTAATTGAGCCGCCATGTAGGGTAGCTAATCAGCTGAACACTTTTACGCCTGTTGGAATAGCGATAATTATGGTTGCTGAAGTAAAATAAGCTCGTGTATCTACGTCTATTCCAACTGTAAATATATGATGGGCTCAAACAATAAACCCAAGTAGGCCAATTGCTATTATTGCTCATACCATTCCTATGTAACCAAAAGGCTCTTTTTTGCCTGAATAGTAGGCTACAACATGGGAGATTATACCAAAGCCAGGTAAAATAAGGATATAAACTTCTGGATGGCCAAAGAATCAGAAGAGGTGTTGGTAAAGAATGGGGTCTCCCCCACCAGCTGGGTCGAAGAAAGTTGTATTAAGATTACGGTCTGTGAGGAGTATAGTAATGCCAGCTGCTAGGACTGGTAGGGATAACAGGAGAAGTACAGTTGTAACAAGAATAGATCAGACGAATAATGGGGTTTGATACTGGGAGATTGCAGGTGGTTTTATATTAATGATTGTTGTGATAAAGTTAATGGATGCCAGAATAGAGGAAACACCTGCTAGATGAAGAGAGAAGATTGTAAGGTCTACAGAAGCTCCGGCATGTGCTAGATTGCCAGCTAATGGGGGATAAACTGTTCAACCTGTTCCAGCTCCGGCTTCTACTCCTGCTGAGGCTAGCAGTAATAAGAATGAGGGAGGTAGAAGTCAAAAACTTATGTTATTTATTCGTGGAAAGGCTATGTCCGGAGCCCCAATTATCAGGGGCACTAGTCAGTTACCAAACCCACCGATTATAATTGGCATTACTATAAAGAAGATTATTACAAAGGCGTGGGCAGTAACGATTACATTATAAATTTGATCATCACCCAGTAAAGCGCCTGGTTGGCTTAGTTCTGTTCGGATAAGTAAACTGAGGCCAGTGCCTACTATCCCTGCTCATGCACCAAAGACTAAGTAAAGGGTGCCAATATCTTTGTGATTGGTAGAAAATAATCAACGATTAATTATTGCCACAGGTAAGATGGCTGAGGTTTAAGCGGCGGATTGTAGCTCCGTAAAGAGAGGTTAAAGTCCTCTTCTTACCAACCCAGCTCTGCAGTATAAGTTACACGGGATTGCAAATCTCGAGAAGGAGAATAGGCTTCTCCCGGGGCTTCTCCCGCCTCTACTCCGCCGGCAGGCGGGAGAAGCCTAGATAAAAGTTCGATGGATTGAACGCTTAGCTGTTAACTAAGATTTTATAGGATCGAGGCCTATTTATCTAGTGAGGTCTTAGCTTAATGAAAGTGTCTGAGTTGCATTCAGGAGATGTGAGATAAAGTCTTGCAGATCTTAGCAGAAATTAAGAGGTTTTCGCTCTTGTTTAAAGCTTTGAAGGCTTTTGGTTTGTTTGAACCTAAATTTCTTAGGTGACTAATGATAGGAATGTGGGGGTGAGTGGGAGGAGAAGAATAGATAGGGATGTTATTAGGACTAAGATAAGGTTTGGTTGATAAGTTTTTGTTCGTCATGATGATGAGGAGGTAGTGGGGTTAGGGGATAAAGTGAGGGTGATTGAATAGCATAGTCGTAGATAAAAGAATAGGCTAAGTAATGCTGTTAGGGCTATGATTGTGGCTGGGATGAAGAGGTTTTGTTTAGTTATTTCTTGGAGAATAAGTCATTTGGGTATGAAACCTGTAAGAGGTGGAAGTCCTCCTAGGGAGAGAAGGGTTAATATGAATATAATAGTTAGTAGTGGTGATTTAGTAGAGGAGATGGCGATTGAATTAATTTTTGTTACGTTATTGGTGTTGAGTAATAGAAATAGTGATGATGTTATAATAATATAAATAATTAGGTTAAGGAGAGTAAGATTTGGTGAGTAATGTAGGATTGCGATTATCCAACCGATATGGGCAATTGATGAATATGCTAGGATTTTTCGTAGTTGTGTTTGGTTAAGGCCTCCTCAGCCGCCGATAATAATTGATAGGACTGCTATGGATAGAAGTAGTGTTGGGTTGAGAAGGTGGTATAGTTGAAGGAGGACTGCGAATGGTGCTAGTTTTTGTCAGGTAGAGATAACAAGTCCTGTGAGTAGGTTAAGTCCTTGGAGTACTTCTGGTAGTCAGAAGTGTATGGGTGCTATTCCAATTTTTAATGCTAGAGCAATAGAGAGGAGTGTGGCGGAGCCTGGATTAATAATTTCATTGATTATTCATTGGCCTGTGAGTCAGGCATTTATAGTCCCAGCGAATAGGACTAGAGCAGAGGCAGTGGCTTGTGTAAGGAAATATTTTGTGGTTGCTTCGGTTGCTCGTGGATGGTGTTGGTAAATTATAAGGGGGATAATAGCTATTGTATTAATTTCTAATCCAATTCAGACTAGCAATCAATGTGAGGCGATAAATGTTATTGTAGTGCCTAACCCTAAGCTAAGGATTGTGATGGAGAGGACTAGTGGGTTCATTAGTAGAGGAAGGATTTTAACCAACATGGTTGGGGTATGGGCCCAAAAGCTTGAGATTAGCTGACTTTACTGTTTAGGAAGTAGTATAAGTGGAAGTACTAAGAGTTTTGATCTCTTAAGAATAGGTTCAAATCCTATTTTTCTAATTAGGACTAGGAATAGGAATGGCTCTAACATTCATTATCCACTCTATCAAAGTGGCCCTTTTTCAGGCACTTTTCCTTTTAGGAGGATATTGGTGGGAGACTGGCTGTAGCGATAGGTAAAGTGATATGTCATAGAATTAGAGCTAGTGTTATTGGTAGAAAGTTTTTTCATACTAGGTGTATAAGTTGGTCATAGCGAAAGCGTGGGTAAGAGGCTCGGATTCATAGGAATAAAAGGGTCAGTGCTGTTGCTTTGAGTATGAGGTTGAGGGTGGTGAGTTGTGGTAGGTGGGGGTTATATGATGTTCCTAGAAATAAAATAACTGAGAGGGTATTTATTAGTATGATGTTGGAGTATTCGGCTAGGAAAAATAGGGCAAATGGACCGCCTGCATATTCAATGTTAAATCCTGAGACTAGTTCAGATTCACCTTCTGTGAGATCAAACGGTGCTCGATTAGTTTCTGCTAGGGTCGAGATGTACCATATTATTGCTAGGGGTCATGCAGGAATAATAAGTCAGATGGTTTCTTGACTTAGGTTAAATGTGTGGAGTGTAAAGCCCCCTGTAAAGATGATTAGGGCTAGTAAAATTAGGGCGAGGGTTACTTCGTAAGAGATGGTTTGTGCAACTGCACGAAGGGCTCCCATAAGGGCGTATTTTGAATTTGAGGCTCAGCCTGAGCCTAGGATGGTGTAGACTGTTAGGCTTGAGATGGCTAGAATAAATAATAGGCCTAGGTTTAGGTTAAGAATTGAATGTGGGAGGGGTAAAGGTATTCATATTAATAGGGCTAGGGTTAGGGCAATAGTTGGGGTGATCAAGAATAAGAATTGAGATGAGAAGGATGGTCGTACTGGTTCTTTGGTGAATAGTTTAAGTCCATCAGCGATTGGTTGTAGTAGGCCATATGGGCCTACTACGTTTGGACCTTTGCGGAATTGTATATATCCTAAGATTTTTCGTTCAACTAGGGTGAGGAAGGCTGTGGCTAGTAGGATTGGGATAATAAAGGTTAATGGGTTGATGACGTAGAGGAGAATAAGATTAATCATTAGTTGGGAAGAGGATTTGAACCTCTGAATCAAAGAGCTTAGGTCTTTTGCATTTACCAGGCTCTGCCACCCCAACAAACCATTCTCTTTGGCTTAGGGGTTGGCACTCTTTACCTGGTTGAGTTGGTTTCAACAGGTTGGGTTGAAGCGTGCCTTTAGGTATAGGCTTCATTTTTCCGGTCCTTTCGTACTGGGAAGAATACCATCATAGATAGAAACTGACCTGGATTGCTCCGGTCTGAACTCAGATCACGTAGGACTATTAATCGTTGAACAAACGAACCCTTAATAGCGGCTACACCATTAGGATGTCCTGATCCAACATCGAGGTCGTAAACCCTTTCGGCGATGGGAGCTCTAGGAAAGGATTGCGCTGTTATCCCTAGGGTAACTTGGTTCATTGATCAGGATGAGGTCCTGGGTCATTGTTCGTTAGATTTTCTATTAATTAGAATTGTAATTCTAATTTTGAGTGATTTCTCACACATTCGATAAGGAGGTTTTGTTTTACTCCTTGGTCGCCCCAACCGAAAACAAGTTAAGTTAGAGGTTATTTCTGGTTTTTATACCCTGGGGTGTAATTTTTAGTGTTAAGGTAACTTAAGTGTTTGAAGCTCCATAGGGTCTTCTCGTCTTATGTATTTATTCTCGGTTCTGCACGAGATGATCAATTTCATTGATTAGGAAATAAAGACAGTTAAACTCTCGTGATGCCTTTCATACGGGCCTTTAATTAAAAGACAATTGATTACGCTACCTTCGCACGGTCAAGATACCGCGGCCGTTAAAAAATCACAGGGCAGGCGGGACCTCTTATACAGTTATATTTGAGCAAGAGGCGATGTTTTTGGTAAACAGGCGGAGTTTGTGTTTGCCGAGTTCCTTTATTTTCTTTTAATCTTTCCCTGATTAACACTCCTGTGTAGGGTTAACGATGGTTTGGGTGGGTTTTTCTTGTTATAAATTTTTATATCACAAGGGCCTCAATTTTGGCATCGGTTAATTATCAGTGATTTAATTCTTTCTGACTTACACTAGTGTGTGGGAGGGGGTTAACCCCTTATTTACTCATTTTAGCATAATTTCTTTTATAGTTTAATAAAATAATCCAATAAATATTTAGGGGGTTTTGAGTTGCTTATAGGGATTGTTGGGTTTATGGGAGGCTTGAGCTGTGACGCTTTCTTTACAGGTGGCTGCTTTCGGGCCCACTGAGGAGTTGTCCTTTAAATATTATAATCATTACCCTCCTAATAAAGTTGTTTCTTAGTTCAAAAAAGCTGTACCTTTTTTGAATAACTATTAATTTTTACAAGTGGGTTTATTCTCTAAGAAGTTTTTGTTCACCGTGTTGAAGAAATTAATGCAGAATTTAAGTTCTTTTTTTGGATAACCAGCTATCACTAAACTCGGTAGGCTTGTCACCGCTACTTGGGAGTCTTCTCCCTCTTTTGCCACAGAGGTGAGTTGGCTCTAATATGCTGCTCCGAAGTAGCTCGTTTAGTTTCGGGAAGATAGACTAAAAAAGCTTTTTGTCTAGTTGTTCTTGCTAAATCATGATGCAAAAGGTACGAGGGTAAGTCTCTGCTTTTTTGTACTTTAATGATTTATTTCACTTCTCTTTCAGCTTTTCCTTGCGGTACTGTCTCTATAGCTCAAGGGTTTCTGTTCTGTCGCCTATACTAGGAGGGATAAAATGTTTTAAGGGGAAAGTGATTGTTTATATATTAAGTAATAGTGAGGGGATATTAAATTGTTTTGGCTAGCTCTATAGTTCAAAATGACTCGAATTGCACGGGTATCTTCTCGGTGTAAGGGAGGTGCTTTACTGTTTTAGCTACATTTTGATTAATCCAAGTGCACTTTCCAGTACACTTACCATGTTACGACTTGCCTCCTCTTTATTTTAAAGTTTTTTATATAATTTATGGTGATTTCTCGAGGAGAGTGACGGGCGGTGTGTGCGCGCTCCAGAGCCGGTTTCAGTATAATGTTCTAAAATTTACTTACTGCTAAATCCACCTTTAAGAAGTTTTTCATACTTCTGTTCGTGTGCTTTAGAAAGAGAATGTAGCCCATTTCTTCCCACTTCATTCGCTACACCTCGACCTGACGTATTTAGGATAAAGGTCATTATGCTTACTGTTGAGCCCTCATGGGGTGAGCTGACGACGGCGGTATATAGGCGGAAAGAGCAAGAAGTGGTGAGGTTTAACGTGGATTATCGGTTATAGAACAGGCTCCTCTAGGTGGGTTTGGAGCACCGCCAAGTCCTTTGTATTTTAAGCTAGCGCTTGTAGTGTTCAGGCGGTATATTAAGGTAGTTTATAATAACAATATTTATGGTTAAGCATAGTAGGGTATCTAATCCTAGTTTGGGTCTTAACTGTCGTGAGGTCAAAAATTCTGTTTGTATAAAGTTACTTTCGTGATTGATGTTTTTGGACATAGGAGCGTATGACAGCTTGATGAGATTTGAACTTTATTTATATAGAGATATTTTCTAATCACCCTTAACGCCGTTGAATATTAATTCGTGTCACTCGTATAACCGCGGTGGCTGGCACGAGGTTGACCAACTCTTTATAACTTTAATTGGCTCAAGCTTACGCTTATAGGGCAATATTTATCACTGCTGAATTCCCTTGTGGGTGTGGCTGAGCGAGGTGTCATGGGCTATTTTAAATGTGCCTGATACCCGCTCCTAATTAAATTTTACGGTTAATTAGGGCGTTCTCACCGGAATGCTGAGACTTGCATGTGTAAGTTAGGTTATAACTAATATTGAGGCTAGGACCAAACCTTCATGCTTGTGAAAAAAGTTAATTCTTATCTTAGCATCTTCAGTGCCATGCTTTAGGTTAAGCTACACTAGC